ATTCATGAACTGTCTTGCCCGTGCCATCAAGAGCTAGAGCTATATCTCTCGAAGGTGTCTTAGCTCCACCGATAGGAACTGCCCACCTATCCAGGTAACCTCACCCGTGAACCACGAACTAGACTTACAGACAACCTAAGAAGAAAGGGAGTCTCACCCATAAGCATAAGAAGGAAAAACTAGAAGAATAAACAAGAGAGAACGCGCATACAAAGAGGATTCTTAACCGTTCGCGAAGAGAAGATAGTTGTTTTAGGCAAGGAAAAAAGCCAACCATAGCAGAACGCAATCAAAGCTTTCGTCCTTGGCCGCTCCTTCAACTGATTTCATTCATTCATAAACTCGCTTGAACGTGCCATCAAGAGCTCCAGCTGCTGCGAGGATAGGATCTTTAGGCTGGGCACGAAAGCTGCATTGATTTGACTTCTTTGCTTCTGCTATTGAAGCCCAAGAAAACTTTATCAATTCTCATTCTTCTTTGGCGACAAGGAAGGCTACCCCTGGGTAAAAGTACTAATCCGTCTATCTACTTACTCTCTAACTAAGAGAATGTTATTTACTGAGAGAAGTAGTACGGATTGTTGCTGTCTTCTTTTTGGCGGTGAGGACTGAACTTTCACTTTCTTACTTGAAGTCATAGCTCTTTCTCTTTTTATCTTTTGAGAGCTGTATGTAACTACAGTTCTTTATGGGCTGGGGAAATCTCCTAAATTACAAGAGAGGAAGATAGAGTTAGCATTGATTGGGAAGGAAGGAACTAGTAATCCATTTAAGAGGACTTTACCCGGGAAGGAACTTACTTTTTCTAACTCGGAATGAATTGGAAGTGCGAGATGCACTAATCGGAAAGAGACTCTCTCTTGACCTGACTTTCCCTATTGGCTTTGACTGCGGTAAGTAATTCACTCAAACCGATTCCATTTATGGAGGGTGGGAAAACTCTTTCTTTTATCAGGATGAAAGGCTTAGCCGCCTGACTCACTCCGGATAGAAAGATTGAGGGGGTCAGACACGGCGGAGACGGCACATTGAATATGGGATTGAGACTACGACTGGAATGGAATTGCTCCGTTGATAGATCCAGATTCGCATCCGCCCATCTAAGAGATTTCTTCGTGCCGGGTCGTGAGCTATGTGGAGCGATCAAAAAAATGGGATCTATTGGGCTTTCACCTGCACTGCCTTCGCCTAGGACATTAGAAAGGGCTTGCTGCTGGTTCGGAACTCCCCTATCTATTTGAATTGATTTACAGCGCCTATTTTCAAGCGGAATTGCTTCTCTTAACTTTAAAGAGGGTCTCTCCTGTCCGGCTCGATATGAACAAGGTAGGCTGGTAGGCTTCTATCCGACTATTAGTACATGCAGTTCTCCCCTTAGCCTTAGGGCAGGCAGGAAAGAAATTAACAGCTTCTAAAGAAAAGAGGACGACTTAAGACAGCAAGAACGGGCAAAAGAAGTAAGTCACTTGCAAGCCCGAAAAGAAATCGATGAATGTGTCCCGACCAAGCAACGAAGAAGCGCTAGCAGATGAGATTGGACCTATATAGACTAGGGGAAAGACAGTCTTGGGGGTCCCCAAAACAGAGTGAGAACTAGCCCTTTGAGGAGCTCTCTAAGCTGTCTAACTCTCTATTAGCATATGCAGAGGGAAACCAGGTTCAATAGCCGGATAGAGTAAGAAAACAACTAAATAGAAATGAGTACTTGCTACGGGAGTAAAGAGTTTCAAGAAAAAATATCCTTAATGCGACTGCGGGAAGGCTGTTCCTGCTACATTTCGCTGGGGAAGAAAGAAGGAATTGAGTCCTTTCACATTATCACGGAAAAAGGGGATTGCCTATTAGTCAATTTTGACTGGAAAAAGACCCGGAACCCCATACCCTCTCATTCACTTACTATAGGCCGAGGAGCGTAGATTCATCTTACTTTTTATAAATGGAAAAAGAGACATAAGTCACGCATTCGAGCAAGAGCCTTTGCCTTTCTTCGCTATGTAAATAGAGGGCCGGAGGAAGAAGTGCCAGAACCTCAACAAAAGAATTAAGGTGATAGAGTCTTACAGGAGACGCTAGGCTTCGGAATTGAATGGAATGATTCCTCTCCCTTGGTTGCCTTCACTGCCCGTGAATCCCTTCTCTTTTTCTATTCCAGTAGTCTTATGCGGTCTGGTCTGTCCATTAGTTGCTTAACTCATAGTAGTTAGGAGGTTGTTGTCCTAATGAGTGTAGCGGAGTGCTCCCTATCCTATTACTCATCTATAGGGCTATCACCCTAGCTTTCCCTGTCTCTGCCTTTCTTTCCTAGTCCTGAGTTTTTCTTCTTGACTATTGCGGGTTTGACACTATTCAATACTAAATATCTACTCGTGGAGGGAGGGGAGGCAATAGATTCATCTTAGGCGGTAAGCGAAGGAACTGTAGGGCTTAGGGCAGCCTCGGATTTTTCTTCAATAGGCTCTAGGGGAGGTGAGAAGAGAGCCAATAGCTATTATAGAAGGAC